CATTCTATAATTCTTCTCATTTCCCCTCGGGGGAAATGATCTCACAAACAAAGGAATTGTACAGTACAAAATAACATAAAAAGAGACTAATTCTCAAAAAATATAGACTTTCCACTCAAATTGTGTCCTTTTGACAGGGAGAGATAGGAAATATTTGAATATGATTGTATTTCATCCAAATTTTGTAGTATCCCAATGAGCGGAACTATTACTAATTTCATTTAACTAAGTTTAAGAACCAGGGACTTTATGTTCCTACACTACCTAAAGATTCTGGGAACTCGAGAAGTTTTGATTTGATCATGATTAAAAGAGAAAAAAAAATAGAATAATTATTCTTTAATAAAAAAAGTTACCATCATTTTTTGTTTGTATAACGTGTATACACTATACAGTCGAAATATAAAAACTATGGAACAATTTATCCATTTGTAATAAATAGATCTATGGGGTAAGTAATTAGAGGAGTTGTCGTTGATAAATCTGGGATTGGAAAAGCATTTTTTATTCCTATAGAACCGTAGTCTAAATGTAACCCTAGTATAAAATATAGATTCTTCAGTTGATTTATTCTAAGTTAAGTCATTGGTCTTATCCGATATAATATAAAAAAAAATAAGAATAAGGAAAGATCGTCGTCTTAACAAACATTAATGGATATCTCCCCCCCCCCCCTTTTTTTTTTTCCTTAACAAGAAAAGAGTTTTTTATTCTTTTACCTAGAATAGAAGTAAAAGGAATATTAAATATTTTTATTTGAAGATTTTAGGAAAAGTATTACATTTTCATTAGAATAGATTGGTTGTACCTGTACTGCAATAATATGAATTACTCGCTATTCACTCGGTTTATGGTCAATAATAAGATTATGTTATGTAGGAGAGATGGCCGAGTGGTTCAAGGCGTAGCATTGGAACTGCTATGTAGGCTTTTGTTTACCGAGGGTTCGAATCCCTCTCTTTCCGTTTCTGTACCTTCATCTAATTCACCAAGGTTACTTAACACAATGTATCAAGTAACAATTTAAACCATTATTTCCATTCTATAAGACCCTTATTTGTTTGATTTTCTATTCCTAATTACTGTGGTATGTAAAAAAATACCGAAAAGCGCGAAAAAGGAATGAGAATTTGACTGCCGATTGTTGTGATACATAAATTGGAAAAATCTGGATAAAAAAGCCCTTAACTTAAGCTTAGATTGATATTAGATATATTACATTTATATCGATATCGGCGAAAAGCGAGCAAAATTATCCGACCCTTCCCTTGTTATTTTTGTCGGGTCAAGTCTGACGAGAATAATATTCTACGACTAAGAGCTCATTTATTTTCAAACCGATCCATTTACTATCTATTATTTGATTTACTAATCCTTTATTATGGAATGAGTCAATAGTCAAATGTTTCGGCACCTCCTCGTGAGAGGATAAAGCAATATTATTTTGAATCAGAGCTTTCGATCTTTGCTTATCCTTTGTAGCAATAATATCCCGGGGTTTGCAACGATAACTTGGTATATCTACTATACGGCCATTAACTAAAATATGTCTATGGTTAACTAATTGCCTGGCTCCAGGAATGGTCGAAGCCATGCCCAATCGAAAAAGGATGTTATCCAAACGCATTTCAAGTAGTTGTAGTAAAACCTGACCTGTTGATCCTTTGGCTTTTCCAGCGATATGCACATATCTAAGTAATTGTCGCTCTGTCAGACCATAATGAAAACGCAATTTCTGTTTTTCTTCTAGACGAATACGATATTGTGATCTTTTACCAGAGCGCAATTGATTTTTAAGATCACTTCCAGATCTAGGTCTTTTACTAGTCAGTCCTGGCAAAGCTCCCAGACGGCGTATTTTTTTGAAACGAGGTCCTCGGTAACGAGACATAAAAACTCCTTTATTTTTTTATTGAAATTTGCAGAAAAAATCTAAATTAAGACTGAACTAACGCATAAACAAAGCAAAGAAAAATCTACAGAAGTACTACAAACAAGAATGAAATGGATTGTATCAATATACAGATTTTTTTGTAATTGTTTTGTAATTGTAATATATATATCTATAATTATTAATTATTTTTATTATTCTAATATTATTCATTTATTAATATTAATTAATAAAGATTAATTAATAAAGGTTAATGTTAATTAAGGCTACGTTTTATGATTTGTTCTGTAGAGGTCTAATTACTCCAATTTTTTATTCATAGTTGGAAGTTACCACGGCATAAGATAATATAACAGATGAGCAACTCGACATTTGAAGAAAAGAGAAGAGTCTTTTCAATATTCTTTGATCTCAAGGGGAGATCATCAATCATGGAAAAAGAAAAAAAAAAATAGGGAAAAAGCCAGCTATCGGAGTCGAACCGATGACCATCGCATTACAAATGCGATGCTCTAACCTCTGAGCTAAGCGGGCTCATATAACAGAAACAGAAAAGAAAAATAATGCATAGGAATTCGGGAAATAGTGAGGATCCTCACTATTAGCAAT